TACAATTATAGCTTCCATACCTGTTTCTTTTTTATTTTTTTGGGGGAGGCCCTCTCCCGGGTAAAGAAAGAGGAAGAGTCAAAAAAGGGGGGTGATTCAAATTAAGATTTCTTTGGTACCCCATATCCAATCACAAAAATAAATCATAGAGTCGAAAGAGACCAAAGCAATGTCGTATCAGACTACCTGTCTTCTTGTAGTTGGATCTCCAAGTTTTTGGAATGCTCCAAATTCTACTTGAGCATCCAAATCTGGGTCAATACCAGCAAAAACATCTCTGAACAAGGTTCTAGCACCATGCCAAATGTGTCCAAAGAAGAAGAGCAAAGCAAATGAAGCATGTCCAAAAGTAAACCAACCCCTTGGACTGCTCCGAAAAACACCATCGGATTTCAAAGTAGCACGATCTAACTCAAAAATTTCACCCAATTGAGCACGTCTAGCATATTTTTTCACAGTAGCAGGATCGCTATAACTGACTCCGTTGAGTTCGCCACCGTAGAACTCAACAGTTACACCTACTTGTTCGACACTATACTTCGATTCGGCCCTTCGAAAAGGAACATCGGCTCTAACAATTCCGTCGCCGTCTACCAAAACGACTGGAAATGTTTCAAAAAAAGTAGGCATACGACGTACAAAAAGTTCACGTCCTTCTTTATCTCTAAAAATTGGATGCCCTAACCATCCAACCGCTATTCCATCCCCGTTATCCATTGAGCCCGCCCTGAATAATCCCCCTTTTGCCGGATTATTGCCGATGTAATCATAAAAAGCCAATTTTTCAGGAATTTTAGACCAAGCTTCTGATAAACTTTGATTTTCGGCTAGCCCAGCACTAACTCTTCGGTATATCTCTTGCTGAAAGTACCCCTGATCCCATTGATAACGAGTAGGCCCAAACAATTCGATCGGAGTAGTTGCTGAACCATACCACATAGTTCCGGCAACAACAAAAGCTGCAAAAAAGACAGCAGCAATACTACTGGAAAGGACGGTTTCAATATTGCCCATACGCAATCCTTTGTATAGGCGTTGGGGTGGGCGGACGCTAAGATGGAATAGGCCCGCTAATATGCCCAATGCCCCTGCTGCAATATGATGAGAGGCTATTCCTCCCGGAACAAAAGGATCAAAACCTTCCACGCCCCACGCTGGATTTACAGATTGCACTTTTCCCGTTAGTCCATAAGGATCGGACACCCATATTCCAGGACCATACAAGCCTGTTACATGAAATGCACCAAAACCAAAGCACGCCACTCCTGCGAGAAATAAATGAATTCCAAAGATTTTGGGTAAATCCAAAGAAGGTTTTCCTGTACGTTCATCACAAAATATTTCTAGATCCCAATATACCCAATGCCAGATAGCTGCCAAGAAGCACAAGCCAGAAAACACAATATGTGCCCCGGCCACACCTTCGTAACTCCAAATACCCGGATTCGTTATAGTCCCTCCTGTGATATTCCAACCACCCCACGAATTGGTTATTCCTAAACGAGTCATGAATGGTATAACGAACATACCCTGTCTCCACATTGGATCAAGAACGGGGTCAGAGGGATCAAAAACTGCTAATTCATACAGAGCCATAGAACCGGCCCAACCCGCAACCAGAGCTGTATGCATTATATGGACAGAAAGCAGTCGACCGGGATCATTCAATACAACGGTATGAACACGATACCAAGGCAAACCCATGGAAATACCCCTTTTTCAAAGAAAAAAAGACACTATGTAACTTTATTGCATTGGAAAAGGCTAGACTATGACTATGTTATGGACCTCCCCTGTTCAGTGGATTATTTCCGAGCAAGGATTCATATTTGTTTGATTCTGTTAGTAATAAAATAATGGAACAATTCCGTTCGTAGGAACAAAGAGAAGCAGATTTATTCTATACTCGATAAGTACCAATACGCAATGGGGGGGTTGATACCGTTTTCTATGAGTGAATGCGTCCATACTTGTTCATCATTATCATTAGAAGGGCCTATTTTTCATAATTTTCCCTTATTGATTCTGTCTTTCTTTATGAATTTTTCTAATCTATGGATAAAATACGATAAAGGAGAATATTAGAAAGATAATAAACCGATTGTTATGTTTCCACATCAACGTGAAATCTAGTGCGTAGTTCGTTTTGCTTTCATTTAATGCCTATTGGTGTTCCAAAACTAGCGTTTCTAATTCCTGGAGACGAAGAAGCGACTTGGGTTGACATATAGTGCGACTTGTCAGGTATATTGGGTCATATGGGATTTCCCCGTTCTCTCCCCGCTCGAGATATCCTCTCTTTCGCCCAAGAAAGATAAATTGAATCATCAAAAATTTGGAGCGTGAAGTGCAATTAGATCCATTTTTGGGGGGATTCAGACTACTATTATCAATTAGAATAATTTATGGTTGGCTTGATAGCGAGCTCTCAAATCAAATTGTAGGTCTTATAGTATTTCTCTCTATCGAGGATCATACCAAAGATCAGCATTTGCTTATACTGTGTCCCGGCGGATCAATAATAGGTGGAGTGGCTATTTATGATATGATGCAATCTGTGAAAGCAGATGTACATACAGTGGCTGTGGGAGAAGTCGCTTCAATCGCATCTTTTATCTTGCTCGGAGGAACAATTACCAAACGTCTAGCATTCCCTCACGCTTGGCGCCAATGGGATTTTTATTTGAAAGAAAAAAGAAGACTATGCCTTCGCCATATGAAATATGAATATTAAGTAATAATAGCATGGCACTTTGAATCCGATATAAGATATAAGAAAGTTTTTTTCAAAACATTAGATTATGTATCGGGGGAGTAGTATGAGATAGGAGGTATTTCCGATTTTATCTATCGGAGTTCAGCGTCACAAACTTTTTTTTTTTTTCACACGGATGGGCTACTTAGACAGAGATTTGTTTATGTCAGCAACAGAAGCAAAAGCTTATGGAATTGTTGATTATGTAGGGCAATAGCCCAGCCCCAGATTTCGCGCAAATTCGCGATTTTCTCTTCTTAACTGAGTTTAATATTCTATTAAATATAGAATATTAAATACAAGCTACAAGCAATTCCTAATCATGCAGTTAGGATCGATCTAAACCAGCCCATTATGTATATGATTCAACATGCCAACTATTAAACAACTTATTAGAAATACAAGACAGCCAATCAGAAATGTCACAAAATCCCCCGCCCTTCGGGGATGCCCTCAGCGTCGAGGAACATGTACTAGGGTGTATGTGCGACTCGTTCAGATCATGAGCTAGGACAAAAGAAAGAAACCCATTTTTCCAGTATCAATGATCCACCCCGCTGAATAGGATAGAGTGTAAAAGAATAGGATAGAGTGTAAAAACGAACTCCATTCACTATCTAAAAACTAAAAATAAGAAAATCTATCATATCCCCCTATTGTGTATGAAATTTATGGTTTCCATTGGTGCAAACCCAATCATCTCAATTTAAGATTAAGATGAGAAGCAATTCTCCATTGGTAGCAAATGATTATCCATTAAGCGGAGGAAATCTTAGTTAAAAAACAGAAAGATTATGCCCCTTGCAAGAACGGACTAACATGGTCAGCTACCCAGCCAACCTTCATAATAAAATACCGTTACTGTATAGGTAGATCTCGTTGTGAAAGACCTATTACTGGATAATTCATGGGTAGAGCCAAAGAATGTGAACTATACAAGTTACCAATAAGATTGATTAATTTAAGTATTAAGTTAAGTAAAGGCTCCGGTGTATAGAGAAGACCTCACCGTTTAAGAAGTAACCATAGAAACGATGGAATCCACTATTTCTTTTTTATTGACTCTATTTTTGATACCTAATAGAATACAACTTCTTATTTCGAAGTGAAATGCCTAGAAAAAAGAAAAAATTGTGGTTGGGAAGGTTATAGCAGCCAAAGCCATTGGAATTTTGAGTTTATACATTGGAAAATATGTTTTGTTATTAATAGACTAGAAAAGGGACAAAGAATAACTGAAAGAAGGGAAATCAATTAGGTATTCGTCAAAGTTTCATTTATTCAATGACCAGAACTAAACGGGGATATACAGCTCGGAGACGTAGAACAAAAGTGCGTTCCTTTGTATCAAGCTTTCGAGGGGCTCATTCAAGACTTACTCGAACAATTAGCCAACAGGAAATAAGAGCTTTGGATTCGGCACATCGGGATAGGGATAGGCAAAAGAGAAATTTTCGTCGTTTGTGGATCACTCGAATAAACGCAGTAATTCGTGAAAGGGGGGTATCCTATAGTAGATTAATACATGATCTGTACAAGAGACAGTTGTTTCTTAATCGTAAAATACTTGCACAAATAGCTATATCAAATAAAAATTCCATTTATATTCTTTATAATGATATCGTAAAAAAAGAAGATTGGAAAGAATCCGCAGGAATAATTTAAACAGAGTTCCCCGGAGAATGAACTCCGGGAGGATAGAGTAAAAATGGATAATTGATAGAATATGATAAAATATGAGAAAGTAGTCAAAATGAATGAACACGCTCAATAAAAAAAAAGATTTCTTCTTCCCCGATTCTTTTTTTTTCTTACGACACGATAATCAAATCTAGATTCTCGTATTTTTCGAGCAAAACCTCAATCTGCGTTTGAGTTCGGATTGGAATTTTGATTCAAGTAAAGAAAGAGTAAGCCTATTTCTTTCTGGCTCTAAGACCCGTAGGTCTAGCGGTCGACTCGGTTCTTTTAAATCGTTTCTCATTATTTTGAAATTGTTTCGGATTTTTTTGAAATCGTTTCTTATTATTTTGAAATCGTTTCTTATTTTTTTGAAATCCTTTCTCCTTATTTTTAACTCGTTTCTCATTTGTTTTTGTCTCGGTTCTTTTAAATCGTTTCTCATTATTTTGAAATTGTTTCGGATTTTTTTGAAATCGTTTCTTATTATTTTGAAATCGTTTCTTATTTTTTTGAAATCCTTTCTCCTTATTTTTAACTCGTTTCTCATTATTAAGAAAGGGTA